CAATCCATTTTATTCTATTTATTCCAAGGCAAGGATTCAACAATCACTTAGTCAAAATCAAGTAACTATTCGTACGTTGTTGAATAGGAATAAGGATTCTCAATCTTTGATAATTTTGTCATTATCTAATTGTTTTCAAATGGGTCCATTCAACGATGCAAAATATTACAATGGAATAAAAAAAGAATCAATGAAAAGAGATACTCTAATTCCAATTAGGAATTCGTTGGGGCCTTTAGGATTAGGAAGAGCCTCTAAAAGTAAGAATTTTGATTCATTTTACCATTTAATAACTTATAATCAGATCTCGGTAACTAAATATTTACAACTTGACAATTTAAAACAGACTTTTCAAGTACTTAAATATTATTTAATAGATGAAAATGGTAGAATTTATAATCCCGATCCATGCAGTAACACCGTTTTGAATCCATTCAATTTGAATTGGCATTTTCTCCATCATCATTTTCTCCATCATAATTATTGTGAAGAAACATCTACAATAATTAGCCTTGGGCAGTTTATTTGTGAAAATGTATGTATAGCGAAAAACGGACCGCACCTAAAATCGGGTCAAGTTCTAATTGTTCAAATTGACTTTGTAGTAATAAGATCAGCTAAACTTTATTTGGCCACTCTGGGAGCAACTGTTCATGGTCATTATGGAGAAATCCTTTACGAAGGAGATACGTTAGTTACATTTATATATGAAAAGTCGAGATCTGGAGATATAACGCAAGGTCTTCCAAAAGTGGAACAAGTGTTAGAAGTTCGTTCGATTGATTCAATATCGATGAACCTAGAAAAGAGGATTGAGGGTTGGAACGAGCGCATAGCAAAAATTCTTGGAATTCCTTGGGGATTCTTGATTGGTGCTGAGCTAACTATAGTACAAAGTCGTATCTCTTTGGTTAATAAGATCCAAAAAGTTTATCGATCTCAGGGGGTGCAGATTCATAATCGGCATATAGAGATTATTGTGCGTCAAATAACATCAAAAGGGTTGGTTTCAGAAGATAGAATGTCTAATGTTTTTTCACCCGGAGAACTAATTGAATTGTTGCGGGCGGAACGAACAGGGCGTGCTTTGGAAGAAGCGATCTGTTACCGAGCCATCTTATTGGGAATAACGAAAGCATCTCTAAATACTCAAAGTTTCATATCCGAAGCGAGTTTTCAAGAAACTGCTAGAGTTTTAGCAAAAGCCGCTCTCCGGGGTCGTATCGATTGGTTGAAAGGTCTGAAAGAGAACGTTGTTCTCGGGGGGATGGTACCCGTTGGTACTGGATTCAAAGGATTAGTGCAACGTTCAAGGCAACCTAACAACATTCCTTTGGAAACAAAAAAGAATGATTTATTCGAGGTGAAAATGAGAGATATGTTGTTCTACCACAGAGAATTATTTGATTTTTTCATTTCAAAGAATTTATACGATACACCCAAACAATCATTGCGAGGATTTAATGATTCCTAAGAGCAGATTCTTAACTATTTGCGGTCATTTTTTTTTTTATTTGGTAATAGTAATAAAGATAATAACAAATAGAATAGAAATAAATTAATGGCTTGAATCATGTATCAACGGCTAATATCTGTTAGGGGTAGAAAAGAAGGTTCCATCGGAACAATTATTTATTTCTATTTCAGGGTACCTCGTCTCTTTTTTTTTTAAAAAAAAAAAAAGAGAGGAAGTGTGGGGAGAGAAATGACAAGAAGATATTGGAGCATCAATTTGGAAGAGATGATGGAAGCAGGAGTTCATTTTGGTCATGGTACTAGTAAATGGAATCCTAGAATGGCACCTTATATCTCTTCAAAGCGTAAAGGTATTCATATTATAAATCTTATTAGAACCGCTCGTTTTTTATCAGAAGCTTGTAATTTAGTTTTTGATGCAGCAAGTAGGGGAAAACAATTCTTAATTGTTGGTACCAAAAATAAAGCAGCTGATTCAGTAGCACGGGCTGCAATAAGGGCTCGTTGTCATTATGTTAATAATAAATGGCTCGGTGGTATGTTGACGAATTGGTATACTACAGAAACGATACTTCATAAGTTCAGGGACTTGAGAACGGAACAAAAGATAGAGAGACTCAACCGTCTTCCGAAACGAGATTCGGCTATGTTGAAGAGACAATTATCTCACTTGCAAACATATCTGGGCGGGATTAAATATATGATGGGATTACCCGATATTGTAATAATCGTTGATCAGCAAGAAGAATATACGGCTCTTCGAGAATGTATCATTTTGGGAATTCCAACGATTTGTTTAATCGATACAAATTGTGACCCCGATCTCGCAGATATTTCGATTCCAGCAAATGATGACGCTATAGCTTCAATCCGATTAATTCTTAACAAATTAGTATTTGCAATTTGTGAGGGTCGTTCTAGCTATATACGAAATACGTGATTAATAATAAGATAAATAAATTATTTTTGGAACTCCATTTTTGTAACTCCATAGATTTATGAAATCGGTTACGATTCTTTAATCGCGCAAAAGAGATACAAGTAACTTAGGGTATGTGATTAGTTGATATCAAAAATATATAATTCAAGTAGGCAAGTCAAAAATAGATGGTTGAATCAAAATAATTCTTTTTTTTTTTAAGTTCTATTTCTTTCAGAGGGCAATATGAATGTTCTATTATGTTCTATCAACACACTAAAAGGGTTATACGATATATCTGGTGTGGAAGTTGGCCAACATTTGTATTGGCAAATAGGAGGTTTTCAAGTCCATGCCCAAGTACTTATTACTTCTTGGGTTGTAATTGCTATCTTATTAGGTTCAGCCATTATAGCTGTTCGTAATCCACAAACCATTCCTACTGACAGTCAGAATTTCTTCGAATATGTCCTTGAATTCATTCGAGACGTGAGCAAAACTCAGATTGGAGAAGAATACGGTCCATGGGTTTCCTTTATTGGAACTTTGTTTCTATTTATTTTTGTTTCGAATTGGTCAGGTGCTCTTTTACCTTGGAAAATCATACAGTTACCTCATGGGGAATTAGCCGCACCTACAAATGATATAAATACTACCGTTGCTTTAGCTTTACTCACGTCAGTAGCATATTTCTATGCGGGTCTTACCAAAAAAGGATTAGGTTATTTCGGTAAATACATTCAACCAACTCCAATCCTTTTACCCATTAATATCTTAGAAGATTTTACAAAACCCTTATCACTTAGTTTTCGACTTTTCGGAAATATATTAGCTGATGAATTAGTAGTTGTTGTTCTTGTTTCTTTAGTACCTTCAGTGGTTCCTATACCTGTCATGTTACTTGGATTATTTACAAGCGGTATTCAAGCTCTTATTTTTGCAACTTTAGCTGCGGCTTATATAGGCGAATCCATGGAGGGTCATCATTGACTAGTTTTCGAAATAGGCTTTTTTTAGCTTAAGACTTACGCAATATATGCGCGGATCAAGATAATCTGCTTAGGGAACATAATATATAAATCAATTATATAATAAAAATTATAACAAATTATATAATATATTCTAAATTATATAATATATTCTATAATATAAATAAGATATATACGATCTAGAGAGGAATAGTAAAAAAAGCTTAAGATCTTAGAGATATTAGGGAGTTGCAACAAACAGGGAAGTAAAAAAAAGGAAAGAGATCTAAAAGATCTTTTTCCTAAAATTCCAGTTAGGTCCATTTATACCCCCGCCAATGAATATTCTCTTTATATTGTTTTGTTCATTTAATTCCAATATTCAACATTATTAGATATCAGTAACCATAATTATAAGCTATTAGTAATCATAATCTGAATAATGATTTGGATACTATTACTTATAGTATTATGGCGTGCTATTCTTTAAAAAGATGTTATTGTTATATAGAATGATGCCCATTCAAGTTGATTTCATCCAATTCAACGATTGACCAAAATTGAATAAATAATAAATTACATTAACTTAGATCAATCAAATACTACTATTTCGATGTAATGATTCGATCTAAGGAATTTGTCCATGTAGATTGATTGTTCCCATGTAGTCGAATAAAAAAAGAAAAATCTAGAAAAAAAAGAGTTCAATTTATAAAAAAAATGGATTAAGGAGGTGCCGAACTAGATGTATGTAATCTAATTGCTATAAGACAACTCTTGTGAATCTTTCGAAGAATTATTCTAGAATCCGATTGAATGTAAGATATGAATAGTTGATTTACGTTATGGAAGAAACACATGTATATGTGATATTAGATATTAATTAGTTATATATGAAGTCAAAATATATCTAATTAATATCTAATACTGTGAATTTAGATAGGGATTCCAATAGAAGTCCTTCCCTTTCGTTTGTAATTGTGAATGAAATATTTATTCAATGAATAAAGTGAATATTGAATGAATAAATAGATTCAATCAAGAAAAAAAAACGAAAAATTTGAATGGTTTTGAAAAAAGAAAGAAATGGAAGAAAAAAAGTCATATGGATTCACAAAAATTATGTGAATAGAAACTAAAAAAGAAATATGGAAGTAGTTCTAATGATTCAATAATATTATTACTTCAATTCAGAGTTCTTAGTTCCTTCGACTGTATAGGATCTTAGCGATGGAATAATTAAGTCATAATTTCTTGGTTGATCGTATCATTAACTATTTACTTATTTTGGTGTGAGGAACTTATCATGAATCCACTGATTTCTGCCGCTTCCGTTATTGCTGCTGGGTTGGCCGTCGGTCTTGCTTCTATTGGACCTGGGGTTGGTCAAGGTACTGCTGCGGGCCAAGCTGTAGAAGGGATCGCGAGACAGCCCGAGGCGGAGGGAAAAATACGAGGTACTTTATTGCTTAGTTTGGCTTTTATGGAAGCTTTAACAATTTATGGACTGGTTGTAGCCTTAGCGCTTTTATTTGCGAATCCCTTTGTTTAATCCTATAACAATACCTATTTTTTCTTAGGTTATTTCCTTGGACTTACCACTCTCGCTTTTTCGAATTATATTAAGATTTCACTCC